AACTGAAAAAAGCATAACTATACTTAACAATAAAATACTCGGAAAAGACCACATACGTCGAAGGTTTTTGGTTGCCGTAGGAAAAAGTAGAAGTCCCACTCCTATTAAGATAGGAATTGGAAGTGAGATGAACGGTATGATCCATGAATATTGATACGTATATTCCATAAAAAAAGTATATTTAATTCCTAATTAATTTTTCTGATTCACCAGCTCTTATCTCTTTTCAAAAGGATCAGTTAATAAAAAATTTAAATATCCAAAACTTAAATAGAATTTTTTTTCTATTCTTCATTTTTTGCCAAATACTTCAAATATTTCAAGTCACGAAGTTACAATTGTTCAAATCAGATGATCCAATGAAACTATTAATGAACACACCCATTTCTTTTAAGTCAAAATTTTTGACAATATAGAAACTGCAAATTTTCTTTATTATTATTATTTAGTATGCATTACAAAAATTTCCCGCTCTAGAGCAAGAAAGAAAAATTAGACGAAAAACACTATTTTTTTTTGGTATCAATCATAAAAGACAGTCTACAAGTTGATCCAGTAAAATAAGACTTCTTTGTATTAAATTTGTTTATTCCGAATCAAATCATTAAACAATTTTTTTTTTTTGACAAAATAACATGATATATATATATTGTTTTTTCTTTGTTTCTAATCTAATAATTTTTCATTTTCGATAGCTATATTAGGAGTATACTATAATTTCAAGAATAAATGGATAATAAATAGTAAAGAACAATTCGTTTTGAACAATAGATGTCTTTCACATCCAACTATAGCAATGAATAATCAATTATAATTTTTTAATGGCAGTTCCAAAAAAGCGCACTTCTCTATCAAAAAAACGGATTCGGAAAAATATTTGGAAAAGCAAAGGGCGTCGGGCAGCGTTGAAAGCTTTTTCGCTAGCAAAATCTCTTTCAACGGGGAATTCACAAAGTTTTTTGGGGGACAAATGAAATAAATACTTAAAGATTGGAATCATCTGAATTGGTTTGACTCAAAAAACAGCCTAGTAGAAGTTCTTTTATAATTTTAATTTAAATAAATAATAATTTTTTTTTTATGAAAGCAATTAGTGGAATTTCCTAATGTTTTGAGCGGCTGAATATGAAATTCCTTTTTTTAGGGTATGTAAAAAAAATAAGAAATCTTTTGTTTACTCAATTAAAAAATAGAAAATAGTACCTTTTTTGTTCAAAGAATAAAAATAAATACACGGGTTGACCTTTCTTTTTCATATCTTTGTTTTATGATTTTCGGGATGGGGAAAATACGAATCCCCATCGCCCCAATAAACCAAAAAGTTTTTGTTTATTTTTGATTTTATTAGATATTTTATATATATAATATATAAATATAGAAGATCAAATAGTAAACTGAAACTCTTTATTAAAAATTTAATGAGACATTGAACCGATGACATTAGTTAATTAAGTTAAAACCTTCTTGTTTAATTCTATGAACCCTTAATTTCTTTTCTCGAAATCATTATTACTATGATAGAATATATCCCGCCGAATACATAATGAAATTGGTTTGCAAAATCCTATAAAATAAAACTATTGTTCAATAAAGAAAATTTACACCTTAAATTATTATTGAAATAAATGAAATCTGATAAGATTTTTATTGGAAACGCTCAAATCCCCTATTTTTTTTTCCTTTAATGAAATTTAAAAAGTGAAAGATAAAGCGTTTTTTATCCACGATAAATATTTTGTCAAAAATATTACATTGAATTGAAAATTGATTCTATTTTTTCAATCTCGACGATTCGATAATAATCGGTTATTATGATTTCGAGAAAGCCGCTATGGTGGAATCGGTAGACACGCTGCTCTTAGGAAGCAGTGCTAGAGCATCTCGGTTCGAGTCCGAGTGGCGGCATGCCATTTTTTATTATAAAAAAAGTTCTATAATATAATTAATTCAAGTCCCAGATATTAATTCAAATAATTGAAGTGCGGGACCTTTAAAAATTTTTTTTTTTATGATATTTTCAACTTTAGAGCATATATTAACTCATATATCTTTTTCGGTCATTTCAATTGTCATTACAATTCAGTTAATAACCTTATTAATCGAGGAAACCGTAGGACTCTATGTTTCGTCAGAAAAGGGCATGATAGCTACTTTTTTCTGTATAACAGGATTATTAGTTACTCGTTGGATTTATTTGAGGCATTTACCTTTAAGTGATTTATATGAATCATTACTATTTCTTTCGTGGGGTTTCTCCATTATTTATCTATTTACGTATTTTAAAAAATATAAAAACCATTTAAGTGTAAGCGCAATAACCGCGCCAAGTACTATTTTTACCCAAGGTTTTGCTACTTCAGGTTTTTTAACTGAAATGCATCAATCCCCCCTATTAGTTCCCGCTCTCCAATCTCATTGGTTAATGATGCACGTAAGTATGATGGTATTGGGTTATGCAGCTCTTTTATGTGGATCATTATTTTCAGTAGCTCTTATAGTGATTACATTTCAAAAAGCTATAAGAATTTTTGGTAAAAACAATAATTTCTTAAATGCGTTATTTTCCTTTGATGAGATCCAATACATGAACGAAGGGAACAATTTTCTAAGAAACACTTCCTTTTTTTCTTCGAAGAATTATTATAAGTCTCAACTGATTCAACAATTAGATCATTGGAGTTATCGTATTATTAGTCTAGGGTTTATCTTTTTAAGCATAGGTATTCTTTCAGGGGCAGTATGGGCTAATGAGACATGGGGATCGTATTGGAATTGGGACCCAAAGGAAACTTGGGCATTTATTACTTGGACCATATTCGCAATTTATTTACATACGCGAACAAATAAAAATTTTGAAGGTGTAAATTCTGCAATTGTGGCCTCTATGGGTTTTCTTATAATTTGGATATGCTATTTTGGGGTCAATCTATTAGGGATAGGGCTACATAGTTATGGTTCATTTACATTAACATCTAATTGAATGAATTCAAGAAAGGGCCTGACGAACACAAACATGGGAGAGTATATATAAGAAAACTGTGTGTAAGACATCGAGAACCCTTTGAATCACTACATTACTTGATTCAAATGGTTCTCACAAAAGCCAAATGTATGAGGAAGTCCAATTCATTTTTTTATTTAACTTAAGAAAAAAGACTTCTTTTTTTATTGTGAAACGAACGATTTTAAAAATAATTATTATAGTATTGCTGTTTCATTTTTTTTATGAAAACTATCTAGCAAAATAATTAGATAAAATAGCTTCGACCTTGTCAACTGATAGTGAGAAAACAAAATCTGGATAAATACCAATACTTATGACAGGTATAAGGATAGAGATCGCAACAAACAACTCTCGTGGTCCCGAATCAAAAAAATAAGAATTTTGAGCATTAAAAAGCTTGTATCCATAGAACATCTGGCGTAACATAGATAATAAATAAATGGGAGTTAATATCATTCCAATTGCCATTACCAAAGTAATTAGTATTTTTGTCATTAAAAGATATTTTTGGCTGGTAATTATTCCAAAAAAGACTATTAATTCTGCAACAAAACCGCTCATACCGGGCAATGCAAGGGAAGCCATCGATAAGATACTGAAAGTCGTAAAGATTTTTGGAATTGGGATAGCCAGTCCTCCCATTTCATCGAGATAAACCAGACGTATTCTATCATAACTTGTTCCCGCCAAGAAAAAAAGCGCAGCGCCAATAAATCCATGAGAGATTATTTGTAAAATAGCTCCATTCAGTCCCGTATCGCTTATAGAACCAATTCCTATAATTATGAAACCCATATGAGAGACGGAGGAATAAGCTATTCTTTTTTTTAAATTGCGTTGACCCGAAGATGTTGAAGCTGCATAGATTATTTGAATTATGCCTACTATGATCAACCAGGGTGAAAAGATAGAATGGGCGTGGGGTAATAATTCCATATTGATCCGAACCAATCCATATGCTCCCATTTTTAATAATATTCCAGCAAGAAGCATACAAGTACTGTAATGTGCCTCTCCGTGGGTATCTGGTAACCATGTATGTAAGGGTATAATCGGTGATTTGACAGCAAAAGCAATAAGAAATCCGATATAGAATAGTATTTCCAGTGCTATAGGATACGATTGATTAGCCGATGTTTCAAAATTTAAAGTTGGTTCATTAGAACCATATAAACCGATACCCAGAACTCCCATTAACAAAAAAATGGAACCTCCCGCAGTGTACAAAATAAACTTTGTAGCTGAATACAACCGTTTCTTTCCGCCCCACATCGATAGAAGTAGATAAACGGGAATTAATTCTAACTCCCACATGATAAAAAATAGTAAGAGGTCGCGAGCAGAAAATGATCCTATTTGACCGCTATACATTGCTAACATTAGAAAATGGAATAATCGGGAATCTCGAGTAACTGGCCAAGCCGCTAAAGTAGCTAAAGTGGTGATAAACCCCGTCAGTAAAATGGGTCCTATGGAAAGTCCATCGATTCCCAATCTCCAGTCAAAATCCAAAAAAGGGATCCATTTATAATCCTCCATCAGTTGGATTAATGGATCGTCTAATTCGAAATGATAACAAAATGCATAGGTTGTTAGAAGCAGCTCGAGTACACAGATACATATAGTATACCATCTCATTACTTTATTTCCTCTATGAGGGAAAAAGAAAAGTAATAAACCCGCAAATATTGGAAAAACTACAACTGTTGTTAACCAAGGAAAATAATTCGTAGTAAAAACAAGATACACTTGGACTAAAAAAACCCATGTTCGAAAATGAAATAAAAAAATATATATGTATATTTATTTTCGAGCACGAGTTTTTGTCGGTAAAAAAGAAATCAAATGTATTCAAGGGGGCTTTTAGAGAACGTATCAATAAGCTAGACCCATGCTTCGAGTTGTTTCATGCCATAAATAAACGCGAACACTCAAGAAATCCGTCGGACAAGCAGATTCACATCTCTTACAACCAACACAGTCTTCTGTTCTTGGAGCCGAAGCTATTTGCTTAGCTTTACATCCGCCCCAAGGTATCATTTCTAATACATCTGTGGGGCAAGCTCGGACACATTGAGTACACCCTATACATGTATCATAAATCTTTACTGAATGTGACATTGGATCTATTATTTTTTTAAGACTATAAATTTTCGATCGAGTAAATTTGTAAATGAATTATATATTTAGATACCAGATGAGTCAATAATTTATCAGAATTTTTATAATCAATCTACTTTCAGATTAACTCATGCGATAGGGCCAAGATACTTTGATTTTTTACGTTTTCGCAAACATGATCATGGATTACATATCATACAGATAATTTTACTTGATGAATATCAGAATTTATCTGATAAATAAATACTACTTATTCAACAAATTCGATTGATTGATACGAGTTGATTTTCTGTTACGATAAATTGACGAAACAATAGCTGGGCCAATAGCTGCTTCAGCGGCTGCAATAGCTATAACAAAAATTGAGAAAATATTCCCTTTTAATTGGCGACTATCAAAAAAATCAGAAAATGTTACGAAATTCATATTAACTGCATTCAGTATAAGCTCAAGACACATAAGGGCCCTAACCATATTTCGGCTCGTGATCAATCCATAGATACCGATAGAAAATAAATAGGCACTTATAATAAGTACATGTTCGAGCATGAGTGACCAACTCCTTATCAATTCCGATTCATTTCAATATGAACAAAAATTTAATAGATTCAATTCAATTGACAAAAAAAAAGTACAGAACACGGGAATATATTGGTAATCGATCGAATAAAAGAATTTTTATTTTAGACAGAAAAAATCTTCAAATAGAATTGAAGGGGAATGTGTGTGATAACATAGAACAAAGTTTAATTTATGCTATTTCTAACTAAAGATTTATTACTGACGAGCCACGGCAATTGCACCGATCAAAGCAGCTAAAAGAATGATCGAAATGAGTTCAAATGGAAGAAAAAAATATGTTGATAAATAAATTCCAATTTGTTGACTATTACTTATTAAATCTTGCTCTAGAATCTGGTTTGATCTTGTAGTCCAAATAATCCCATACCATGACGTATCTACAATAGTAGTCATTAGTGAAACAAAAATACTTGTACAAACCAGAAAAGTAACTCCATTCCCAACGGTCCAAAGATTAAAATCTTTGGAATATTCTGAACCCTTCATGAACATCACAGCAAATATGATTAAAACATTTATAGCTCCCACGTAAATAAGTAGTTGCGCAGCAGCTACAAACTGGGCGTTTGCTAGAATATAGAATAAGGATATAGAAACAAGAACCAGTCCCAACGAAAAAGCAGAATAAATGGAGTTGTTAAATAATAGTACTCCCATACTTCCTAATATAAGACCTGATCCCAACAAGACTACAAGAAAATCATGTATCGGTCCAGGCAAATCCATTATATGTAGTAAAAAAAGAGATAAATAAATCTAAATGTTTTTCATGACCTTATTGATCGATCTGACCAGGAAAACAAATTTTTAATCAATTCCTAATTAAATCTTAAGGGGTGTGAATTAATGTAGGTACAGTTATTGTATTAATCTTAGTCTTGATCTGAAAGAGTAGAGTAGATTGAAACTATATATTTCGAAATATATAGTTTCAATCTAAATTAAGCTGCAATTCTCATGAATCAATAGTTTGATTTGTAGGTAGTGACCAAACAAACAAAACGAAAGAAACCTCATTTCTTTAGATCAAAACGGAACCTTAGTAATTTCCAATTACTCTTTAATCAACGGATTTACTTATTTTCGACTTCAATTTGAGGCGAATTCAAAATTGTTCTAATTGTATAATCATCAACTACTGAGATTGGTAAACGACCCAAAGAAATTTGATTATAATTCAATTCGTGACGATCATAAGTAGAAAGTTCATATTCTTCAGTCATTGATAAACAATTTGTTGGACAATATTCAACGCAGTTACCACAAAATATACAGATCCCAAAATCAATACTGTAATTAAGCAATCGTTTCTTTCGAATATCCGTTTCCAATTTCCAATCAACAACGGGGAGATCTATAGGACATACACGAACACATACTTCACAAGCAATGCATTTATCAAATTCAAAATGGATTCGACCGCGGAAACGCTCCGATGCGATTAATTTTTCGTAAGGATATTGAATAGTTACAGGCAAACGATTTGCATGGGATAAAGTAATCATGAAACCCTGACCAATGTACCTTGCAGCTCGTACTGTTTGTTGACCATAATTCATGAACCCAGTTACCATAGGGAACATATTGTAATATCTCTAAAGAATTTTATGTTTGTTTCTTTCTCTTGTTTGAGCAAGTCGTGAATATAGAATATGGTATTCCTTTACAGTGAAAAGAGTTGAAAAGAAGTTGTTAATAATAGATTACCGAGAGATATAGGTAAAAGAAATTTCCATCCGAGATTTAATAGTTGATCTATTCTTAGTCGGGGTAAAGTCCATCTTGTTGCTATAGAAATGAACAAGAAGAAATAAGTTTTCGCTAATGTAATAAAGGTACTAATTATCATTCCAAAGACTTCATACGCTTTATTTATTTCAAAAAGTTCATAACCGAATATGTATGGAATAGAGATATCCCAACCACCCAAGTAAAGAACAGTTACAAATAACGAAGAAACTAATAGATTTAGATAGGAAGCAACATAAAATAAACCAAATTTGATACCCGAATACTCGGTTTGATAACCCGCTACTAATTCTTCTTCTGCTTCTGGTAAATCAAAAGGTAATCTCTCGCATTCTGCTAAGGAAGAAATTAGAAAAATAACAAACCCTATAGGTTGACGCCACAAATTCCACCCCCAAAAACCATATTTTGATTGAGCCTCAACTATATCAACGGTACTCGAACTGTTAGATAATCATAGTCGGTAATAACATCACTGTTCTCATCGCTATTACAGAACCGTACATGAGATTTTCACCTCATACGGCTCCTTGAGGGCTTTAAATAAATCTAAGGAGCATCGGGATTATTTATCTTGATATGTCTTTTTTGTAGAATACTATAGGATAAAAATCGATCGTGTGTCCCCAAATTAACCCAATAGAATTCTGTCTGTTCTAATAATAAAGAAAAAGGTTACTTCTGAATTGATCTCATCCGTTAAAAAAAAAATTTCTTTGTTGAGTAATAACTTAATTCTTTACTAAAATACTATTTATTATAAATATCAATAACCCATCGTTTTCAATTACGAAAAAAAAAAATGGAGATAAGAAACAATAAAAAAGATCTCTCTCTTTTTTTGTTGTAATTGGATTCTTTCCATTTTTTTTTTCGTTCCTATTCTTCTTTCTGAGAAAAAGGGGACTTACTAAATAAGGGATTATTTCGTTTCCGATAGTCATTTATTTAATGGGTGGATAGGCGTATACTCTGGATCGGAATCGTGGGGAGTACTGCCTGATCATTTCTACAAACTTAAAGCCCCAATTCGTATTCTTTTTTTTTATATTATGCATTTTGCAAAAATGTCCTTCTCTCTCTCTTTTGGATAATTTTGAAAATCTCCATTACAAATCCTTTGTATATCTTGGTGTTTCTAACCATCCACTCATTTTTGCTCAATCGGCTGTGTTATGGTAATACATACAAATAATAGTGAAAACTCAATCCGGTTGATCTTTTGAGTCCGCTTCAAGACAGGATAACTAGTGACCCAATCTTGGGATAAAGGCTCTCTTGCGCCTATATTTATTTCTGCTTAACTCTTATACATAGAAAATGAGACTCAATATTTTGACTGCTAATTTTTATTTATATAAGCCGTTTTCTTTCACTCATATAACTATCTGATTTAGTTCATTAATCCGAATAATTAATATAAAAATGAAGATATCTATTCAATTCATTTCACCCCTTTTCTCGAAAAAAAGTGGGAGAAGTTTATGTCTCAACGAATCACACGTAGAGATATTGATAATACACATAGAGTTAATGGTATTTCATAACTAATTGATTGAGCAGCAGCTCGTAGACCACCTAAAAAGGAATATTTATTATTGGATCCATATCCTGACATAAGAAGTCCGATGGGAGCAACACTTGAAATGGCAATCCATAAAAAAACACCGATATGGAGATCAGCTAAAACAAGGCGATAACCAAAAGGAATTACTGAATAGCTTAGTAAAATTGATATGACTGCTATGGATGGTCCGATACTGAATAAACGAGTATCACCTCTAGATGGAAACAGATTTTCTTTAAAAAGTAGTTTTGTACCATCTGCTAAAGCTTGAAGAACTCCCAAAGGACCAGCATATTCAGGTCCAATCCGTTGTTGTATCCCTGCAGATATTTCTCTTTCTAACCATACAATTACTAGTACGCCTATTGTGATTCCCAATACAGTAGTCAAAATAGGGACAAGTACCCATAGAATTCCATAGACTTCTTTTAAGAATTCCAATCTCGAAAAAGAATTGATATCTTGGACTTGTGATGTATCAATTATCATTTTAACGATCAACTTCTCCCATAATGATATCTATGCTACCTAGTATTGTCATAATATCAGCCAATTTCATTCTTTTAACTAACTGAGGAAGAATTTGCAAATTGATAAAACCCGGCGGGCGAATTTTCCATCTCCAAGGAAAACCACCCTGATCCCCTATCAAAAAAATGCCCAATTCTCCTTTGGGGGCTTCGACTCTGACATAAAGTTCTTGTTTCGCCAATTCAAAAGTTGGCGAAGGTTTTTTACTAATGAACCGATAGTCAAAGTCATTCCATTCCGGAGACCTTCCTCGATCAAAAGATCGTATTTCTAAATTTTCATAAGGTCCCCCTGGAATTCCTTCCAAAGCTTGTTGAATAATTTTTACGGATTCCGTCATCTCAGCAAGTCTGACTAAATAACGAGCTAATGAATCTCCTTCTTTTTGCCACTGAACTTCCCAATCAAATTCGTCATAACACTCATAATGATCAACTTTACGAAGATCCCATGGTATTCCGGAAGCTCGCAGCATTGGTCCTGATAACCCCCAATTTATGACCTCTTCTCCAGAAATAATGCCTACTCCCTCAACTCGTTCTAAAAAAATAGGATTTTGTGTAATAAGTTTTTGATATTCAGCAACCGCTGTCAAAAAATAATCGCAGAAATCCAAACATTTATCTATCCATCCATGAGGTAGATCAGCCGCGACTCCCCCGATACGAAAAAAATTATGCATCATTCGCATACCGGTGGCTGCTTCGAATAAATCATATACTAATTCTCTTTCTCTGAAAATATAGAAGAAAGGAGTCTGTGCCCCAATATCCGCCATAAAAGGGCCAAGCCATAACAGATGAGAAGCTATACGACTCAACTCCAACATAATTACTCTGATATAGCTGGCTCTTTTAGGTACTTGAATATTTCCCAACTGTTCTGGACCATTTACGGTTATTGCTTCTGTAAACATAGTAGCTAAATAATCCCAACGTGTTACATAAGGTAGATATTGTATAATTGTTCGGTTTTCTGCAATTTTTTCCATCCCTCTGTGTAAATAACCCAATATTGGTTCACAGTCAATAACATCTTCACCATCCAAAGTAAGGATGAGTCGAAGAACACCGTGCATTGATGGGTGGTGAGGTCCCATATTCACTATCATGAGGTCTTGTCTTGTAGCTGGTCCATTCATAAGTTTTTCCTCGATTAATCTTTCCATGAATTGCTGAAAATGAAAATAAGTTCATAAAAATTCAAGATCTAATAAATCAAATAATTCAAAATGACTTTTAAAATTACTGAGTTTTTGACTCCCGAATATCCAATTGATTAATTAATTCTTTATAACGCTTTTTATTTTTCTTTGATAAATAAGAAAGTAATCGTTGGCGTTTTCCGAGAATTTTACGTAGACCTCTTTGAGATAAATAGTCTTTTTTGTGCAATTCCAAATGTGAAGTAAGTCTTCGTATCTTATTGGTGAAACTGACTACTTGAAATTCAACAGATCCTCCATTTTCTTTTTTTTCTTCTTGCGAAATAACTGAGCTGAATGAATTTTTTACCATAAAAGGAAATCTCCTTAGCCTCCTTTTTTTATAAATTATTATTGATCAGTAATAATAATGTTACTCATTTTAATTTGATATACACAATAATCTTTTTTTGATTAAGAATTTCGATTCTTTTTTTTTAATAAAAGTTAGCAATCCAATTTTTGAAAATTGGATTCAGATAGGTATACAAAAGGCTGGTAGATTTCTGCATGCACAAAAAATATTTAGACTGAAAATTGAAATTCAAAATTAAATAAGAATGTTTTATTGATTCATTTATAAATCTAATAGATACACGTCATTGAATTAATCTCATCTATCAGAATCTAAGACAGTGCCATATGTGTATTTCTTTGTCTTCATCTACCATATAAGGTACGGGCAATATAGGAAAAATGTAGCATTAACGAATTTTCAATTGTGGATACATATGGATCCTTAGCATACTAAAACGACTGCTATTATTGGTATCAAACCAATAACGATTCATACAAGCTAAATCTTCTAATCGATAATTGGGCCAAAGAAAGAACTTTAATTTATTTTGATATCTATCAAGAGGTTTGCTTCTTTTATCTAAAACTTGATCATCTGTTTTCATCTTATTTCCATTGTAAAATGCTGTATTTCTATGGATATCATTTCTAGTCCCAGAATTGAAACAAATTAGAATTCTAAACTCTCTACGACCTCTAGGGGATAAGATATTTTCCGGAACAAGCAAATCATAATGATTGCTGGTTCTATTTTCATTCGTTTTTTGATGTATTGCAATGGATTCAGCAAAACTCTTCTTATAAGGATAGTCTTTTTCTTGATATCTTTGATTAATTTGGTACTTATTCTTATGAACTAATGAAATACCTATGGTTTGAGACATAATAAATTGTCCATCATTTTTGACAGACAGACGAACCGGTTCGATAATCAATATTCCCCTTTTCATTAATTCTGTCAAAGTGAAATCCTTCTGAACTATGAGAATATCCAGACTCATTTCTCTCCTTTGAATAGAGGATATAGCAATTTCTCTGGGATTTATCAGTCTAAGCAGGAGACAATATACTTTGATGTTATTGATCATTCTTTTATTTAAGGAATCATCCCATCTCAATTGAAAACGCAAATATCTTTTTAGGAAGAAATCAAGCTCCGCTTCCGTGTTTTTCTTGTATTGCTTTTTATTTATACGTTTTTTCACATCTGCTCCCGCAGAATCGTCTTGAAGATATTTTTTGTGGTTTGAGAGAACTGAGTCAAGATCCTCTTCGGCCACAGATTCCTTTTCTCCTTTATTTCCATTTTCTAATTCAAGAGTTTTTTCCTTCGCTGATATAAAAAGAGATCCTTTTTTCTTTCCAATGCGTTTTTGATTTTTACTAAAAATTTCATTTCCATTCCAATTTAAAAGAAGTGATTTTATTGGTATGATCCACGGATTAATCTTATATGCATTATAAAGTATCAAAAATTCTGGAAAGAACCAAAGTTCGAGATTCGATATGGAACGACTTAGTATTTCTTCATTCATTCTCATCCAATCAAAAAAGATTTTTTTTTTATTGTTGGATGGGTTGCTTTCTTGATCTTGATTAATTGTGAGATAAAAAAAATCTTTCTTATCGATTTTTTCAATTAGTTGAAAATTATTAACCCCCGTTTTAGTAGTTTTATTACTGTTCGTGTCAGCCTCAATATTGATCCAGGCTCGAATATCGGCCTTATTTTTAAGACAAAAATGCAGCATTCTCCAATCAAAATATTTTCTATCCGGATTTTTTCCCAGATCTATAATATCATCTTCGACTAGATAATTATTGATCGGGATCCCAGTCAGTATATCAAAAAATTTCCATTTATCTGTGTTGTACTTATAAGAACTTTCTTGATTATTTTTTACTTGTACTGGTAATTCAGAAATATATGAATCTTTATTATCTTCATAATTAATAGATTTATATGATAAAAGATCATATATATATTTTTTTTTTATATTATCTTTTTTATTCGGTAATGAGTAGTGTGTTTCAAAAGAATTTTGTTTTTTGTAATCAATTAATCGGTTTTTTTCATATGAATAAAATTGGTTAAAATCTTTATTTTTACGATCTTGCTTGACTCTATTTCGCCATTTTTGGGGGAGTAATTTTGCCCATCTAATCGGATCTAAATCGTAGTGATAATGACCTCTTAACCAGTTTTTCCATTGATTTATCATTCCAGAATTTTGAAGATTCTTTTGTTTTAAGTCGGAATGTAATATTTCGTGTGCTCGAACAACTTCAACAAAATAATCCTGTATTTCATTCTTAAGAAAACGAGATGTTCCGTGATATTGAAAGACAGGTCTTAACTTAGATAAGTTAATAACTTGTGTTTGTGATAATTTGTAAAATAAATATGCTTGCGACAAGTATGATAAGTCCCAAAAGATCTTTCCGTTTTTATTACTAATATTGGAAAGTGACTTTTTGATAGTTGAAATAAAGTGAATTAAACTTTGATTTGTTTTATCAATTCTTTCTTGATTTGCTTCATTATTGGAAATGGATTTAGTAAAATTTTTTTTTATTGTTATTGAATCAATAAAAAGTTGCCCATTAATCCTCGGCATATTAATCATACGTTGAAAGATATCTATGTATATGTTTTCAACGAAAAATTTTAAAAAATGATACGATTTACGAATTAATCGTACATTTCTTTTTTTTAATATCTTTAAAATATTTTTCTGAGATTCAAATATTTTATCATCATAACTTATTTTGTTAGGACTAATATTTATTTCTGTATTTAGAAACTCTTTTTTCGTGTCTTTTCTAATTTTTTCAATTTTTTTTAGTATGGTGTTTGTTCTATCAGTCAGATCTTTCATCTTTTTTTCTCTCAATGAAAAATTTGTCCAATCCATAGACCGAGTTATAATGGAGGAGCCGGGGATCATTCGATTACTTATTATCGAATTTTTTTCGTTTTTAGCTTCATTCAACTCGTATATTTCTTTCAATTCAAATAATCGAATTGGGTTTCGTTGTGAAAGTTCTGTTATTATTTGTTTTATAAAAAAAATGTTTTTGATGACCCAGTTTTTTGTTTCTTTTGAGATATTTATAAACAAGTTTGTTCTTTCTTTTAAAAGTCTTAGAATTGGAAAACGCTTCTTTTTCCATTTTTTAATTTTTTTTTCGAGTTCTTTTATTAACATGGGTTCAAAAAACGAAAGTTGTTTTCGGGGAGAACCAAAAGGCAGTTCAGCTTCCATTCCCCAAACTGTTAAAAAACAAAAATCATTTTTTTGTCCTTTCTTTTTTGTTGAATCTTTATTAGGGGATTGTAACCTAGATGTGTGCCACGGTTTCAGACGAAAAGGAAATAAGATCTTTATTTGAATACCGTCCGTTAACCAATTTTTTGGAAATTCTTTTTCTGATAATTGAACACCATTATAGGTGCACTTTACATGCATTTCTTTATTCCAATTTTTAAAATCCTCGGACCATTCAGGAAATTGAAATAATAGCATACGGATAAGATTTTTAGCTATTATTAATGAGGGTAAAACAATATATTTTCTAAGAATTGATTGAGTTACTAACAACAAACCTCTTATTACTTGAGCAAATAGAATGCTATCCCAGGTTTCTGCTATTTCTATACGTGCTTTTTCCTCTCTTTTCTGCGTTTCTCTTATGTCTGCCTCTTTGTTCTGATTTTCGCTTGTCTTTTCTTCTCTATTATCCGAAATAGTCAATTCTGTGTTTGTCCATATCCAAGGTCGAAAAAGTTTTTTCGTTAGTCCAGGAATATCAAAAGAAAAAAAAAAAGATTTGTCTAGTCTGTCAAAAAAAAGATAAGAATGTACATTTGCTTGAAACAGTTTCCAAGTAACTGTTTTACGTCGTTGAGCACGCAGAGAGCCTTTGATTATGTCTCGACGAAAA